CGGGGGGACAACCAGTAGGCTTTCTTTCCGAAGTTTCCTCCCGGGGCCCTTAAATCATTGAATTCATAGGCATAAGGGCGTCCCAGGCAGTGGTTCATTCAATGAGAAAGAAAGACAGGAGGGCAGGATTCGTCGCGTCGGGCGAATTCATTCTGGGAAAAAAGGGGGAAGGGAGTCACCAGAGCTATGCGAAGGGAAGGAAGTCGTGGGCTGAGCCGGGGGTCACTTTTCCCGATCCATCCCGAAGGTTTTTTTCCCTCTCTCGCCCCATCATCGTACCCAGTCCTGCTATCGGCTCAGCCCTATCTATTCATCTCTATTTTTTTACTTTTCTATTTTTTGATCTCTCTTCTTGTTCATAGATCTTGAAAGCGGATCAATAGAAATTTATCAAAGGATCTATCTATAGAAAGATCTAGATCTCTATCATCATCTATCTCTATATCTAAATATGGAAGAACCCTCGAAGCCTGTCCCCGACGACGATGCCCCCTGGGCGAAAGGAAAGGGGCCGCCATTCTCTTTCTTTCCTCAATCGTTCCGATCATTTCTCTCATTCCCTTTTGTTTGTTTGGTGGGGCCCCGGGTTGGTTCGTTTCCTCCTCCTATCTACGCAATTCTCCGTCTTCGTTCGTGATCATCTTAGGCGAAAGGATAGGTATCAATTTTGTGGAGGGGCGGCTGTGAAAGGGCGATTCCCCCTTTTCCATTGAAGTAGGGAAGGGGGTGATTGATCTTTTTTGAATCAGGCCTTACTGACCAAGTGGTGGTATAAGCTTCATTGCGGATGAAAAGAAGTCCTTGTGAGCGGAGCTACAAAAGGAAGTTCAAGCTCAAGAAATCCTCTCAATAGGGATTGGGCAAGCAAGCTGTTTGTTTATTTGATCTTACCCGGTTGTGAGACGGGACGTGAAGTCAACCAAGTACATGTGTGTTCATAGTGTCCCCGGCACCTTCCTCCTAGCTGAGTATGGATGCTGAAGTTAGCTGGAGTGCGTGGTAGATGGAACTCCTATTTACCGCATTTCTTCTTGCACTTCCAACTTGAAGAGGAAGAAGCATCTCTCTTTGCATCTTCAATAGATAGGAAAAAGGATCTTGACCTGAAGCCTTCGACCAAAGAAAGGGAGAGTTGGTGAAGTCAGAGGTGTTCCCTAGATTCATGGAAGGACTTTTTGACTCTAAGGTTTAAAATTGATCGAGAAATGAATGATGAGTTGTTTAAGTTCCTGCTGAATCCACTATTATCGATGTAGGTAGAAAGGGCATAAAGCCACGGAATGCAGAAGGGAGCAGCAGGAAATAGATTTTGCAGGGAAGTGGGGCATAAAGTGTTTATCTGTGCCAAGAAAAGGCTATTGAAGCCGGCCCAGAGAGAAAAAATGGAAAAAGAGTGTCCTTTTATTCTCCCAAAAAAGGCGATCAAGTTTGAGAAGGAGATAGATAAGTTCCTTGTGGTCAAAGCTTCGGAAAACCTCATGGCGCCCGGCCGACGTGGAGTGGGAACTTCACTACTACTGGCGCGACGGATGGAGATGGCTGGCGAGGAGCATGGGGGAAAGTAGATTCTTGGTTGAATTTCAAAGCCCTAGGCTCTTGAGATGGGGTCCCTTGAAACGAATAGAAGGTTTCTTCACTTTGACCCCGGACCCCCGGAGATGGAGAACCCTAAGGATATGTTTGAGACATGGCTCAGGGTGAGAAGGTCCCCGTTCAGATGTTGGACGTGGAATCTCAATAAAGATGAGTATTCTGTTCTCAATTCCGATTGAATGGACATCTGTTTTATTTCAAGAAGATCCCCAAGTAAGGCACTAGTCTCATATTCTATGAATGCCCACAATCGCTTGTGAAAGAATCAGCTCTTCTTTGCATGTTCGCAACTGTCTTATTTAGTACTGTTTCAGATTTCCTGATTTTTTTAGTGCGAAAGAAATCGTTGTTACACAAGTATTCACCCTTGCTTGCTCTCGTAAGCGGTGCTACAGGTGGAATAAGAGCTGCTCGAGAAGAAGCTGTAGCTGTGGTTGAGCTAGTGCTTCATACCTTACTGGACAAGGAAGGAAAGGCAAGGAGGATCAGTACGGGAGAGAAAGTGATTTAAGAATGTGAATTTGATTTGATAAGTAATCAAGGCAATTAGCTTAGGTTCATCCCGAATCCATTCCATGTTTCTTAAACAAGTCCTTCAAACCATCGTGCTAACAAGCCATTCTCCTCCGAAAGTCCCAGAGCTTTTTCTGGTCCATATGCAGCCTGAACTGTGCTGCTCTCTGATTTGATTCACTTCCTTTCCATCTCCTCTCCTCGCTTTAGTAGGTTAGGCGAGCGGCTTAATACTTCTCTGCTCAGAGTCAAAGAGGCAAAGTGCTAACTAAACTACTAAGGAAAGAAATTCCATTCCCTAGGGCAGATCTTCCTCTCTCTCCCCATGGCCTTTCGCCTCTGAAAGCGTCCTTCCTTCTCAATGCCCGGGCATAAAATGTATTTACAAATGAATGTCTGGAATGACTAACCAATACATGTCGTGGAAGTGAATGAGTTGCATCATAGGTAAGTCAAAGCGCAGTCTGTTAAAACAGCATCTAGTTCCATCTTATTTTCGTTAGTTCCTTTTTTAGTCACAACCCATTCTGCTTCCGTTTGACTCGACTTCTCATCTTTGTTCAAATCCTTTCTGCAAAGCCTTGATCCCGGCTTTTCCTAAATTATTAGATTGCCTTGTTTGTCCACTTAAGCAGACAGGCAGAATGTCTAGGGCTTCATCTTATGCCGCCGGCTCTAGTTTTGTGGTAAGTCGTGAAGCGCCGGTAAAAAGAATAGTAGGCTTGGCTTTTCAGTATTGGAAATTGGAGTTACAGATTGGAATCACCACTCTTGGATTCAAAACAACCACATCAGCTTCATTTTTTGCGCATAGGGGTAGTTTTGTCAACTCGCCTGAAGACCACTGGAATCGTAACCAATACCCCTGGCCACACAATTCAAACCTACCAAACTATAGTACTTACATACCAAACCATTATCCGCCACCCCAAAACGAATCTAACCCCGGTCAAGGACCTTGCAATTGCACATCCATGCCAAATCCTATGTGGGTTGCCAATTACACCGTACAGATACTTGTGAGCAAGCCAATGATACAAGGTCCATGCCACAAAATCAATTCCAAGAACATAATAATAAGAACCCGATTTCTACTGATTTCTTAGCAACGGACCAAATTGATTATTCCAAAATTGCCCCTTCGCTTTATCAGCTTCCAGTTATAAGTTGTAACTTACTTCAAACGATTTGAGACCTCTTGATATCCAACATTGTTCTTACCAGAACCAAAGGCCACAGGTTATTGCTAATGCCTTCCACTATACTCAACCTGCATGGCAATTACTTAATCAAACTCAAGATGCCTATCCACATAGGAAAAGTTTTCAAGTCAAGAATGTCTATACTCAATTAATGAAACTCTTCAGCAAGCACCTTTCAATTGTCCAACAAGTCAACTGTCGTCAACTAGATCAATCAGGAATAAGCAATATGTCGTACCCTATCTGTCATATTTGCTTTTCGGTAAAGGGTACACACTTGTGTTTTTTTTTTACTTTTTCAATTCTCTGTCTTGCTAAACACAAATCCTTCTTTTCTTGTATAGACGAAATACAAATAAGAACTAAGTAGGTTTCGACCCATTAAAGGAGTCAATGGCACGCACACAAAGCAGGAGGAAATCGGTACCCCGCGAGGCTGGCGAAGTCGGCACAAGAAGTAGGCGGAGTAGAGGCAGCGGTTGCGGGCTCAGGTGCGGCTAAATCTAAATCAATATTCCGGGTTGGCGGAGTTGGTAGAAAGCACGGTTGGCGATAAGCTGGTACTAGTTTCATTCTTTCTATTCAAAAATCCAATACCCGGAACTGGTAAATCAAACAATGTAGGCACACGTTGGCACAGTTCTGTAAATAATAGATGTCTCATCCGGTTGAGCTGTCGCAATCAGTCTTTCTCTTCCTTTCTTAGTAGCAGATCCAACATGACTGTATTAAACCTTAAGCAATCAGGGTTAAGCTAGCTCATTGCCTGAAAGTGGAGCTCGTATTATACACCTTGACCCCCACCTTTTTTTAATCCTTCCTCCATATATATTGTTAGATAAGATAAGTCCCATAACTGCCTCATTCAGATCGATTCCAGTCGCCGCTACGGTCACATCAATCCGTTATGGCTCGGACCCTCTTAGCAGCTGGATCCTTCGGGAAGCCATAGTAGGGATTACGTCAGTACATTCTTAGGCGAGCAGTGGATTATATCACCCCTATTTTGGACCTTCTTTCTTTTTTAGGCATGGGACCAAGGTTGATCGAAGTTGAACATTCCTACGGAACCCCCCTTCAGACGACTTCTCCGCGCTTGCCCAGCACCTTTCGTTTTATGGACCAGGACCAATTTCACCTCAGACCATGGTCAAGTCATAACTGGCTGGATAACGTTCTCTCAAGGACCTGCAAAACTCTCTAATGCTGATACGTTGCTTCAGATGTGTATGAGAAGGAAGCGTCTCACAGGACTCTTAGATAGAAACCAGCATAGTCTATGAATTAGCATGAACAGTTTATTGAACTTGGTTGCACTCGTAAAGCGAGCGTGAAGAGAGCAGCGAAAGAAGCCCACGGAACGGAGCGGTTATTTTTCCTGACTAGCAAGTGGACAGGCTCAGATGGCGTAGCTGATGTGTCATGCTAGGTATCTTTTATTGGCCATTTTGGATTTCTCTCAAGGGATTGAAGACTTTCCTCTATACTGACAGAAGCAGAGAGGCTGGTAAAAAAGAAACTACTGGAATGAAATCAGCTCCGGGAACACATGGTAATAGAACCCACTGGAGATCATTCAATCGGGCGTCTTCCACAAAGTCAAGCTAGAGTAAGTGGCGTAAGATAAGATAGATGTTCACTTTCATCGACCAATGTACCTGAAATTCCTATACGTAAAGTCGAGAGCTAGAGAGAGTAAATGAGATGTTCAAAGGGTGAAGCTAACGCTTCCCTGGCCACTAGGGAGTCATCAAAGTCTGAGTCCATACACTTGCTAGCTAATACTGGATCGTCAAAGATCTGATTATATTTCATAATACCTTCTGTCTCTCTCCTAAGGGATCCAATCAGAAGGAATTCCCTCACTTCGCTCATGATAGTCGCTCGAGTTCCCTTTTCCTTTTTAGTTGAGTTTCGCCTCTCCTCCTTTCCTTGTCTCCATTCTGATTGATTCGTTTCTTCGCGCAAGCACTTGGTTCGCCCCTTACTATAACCATCCCACTCAATCTTTTACACCGATGTTTCGTACTCTCTCGACCAGGTCATCATAAGAAAATACTGCCAAATCTTTCCGAAATGAGAGAAGGAGGGAAGGCGCGCTACAACTAACTGCTGAAAAACGCAAGATTAGCGCTAAGAAGCAACCCTAGTTTAAGTACTAGCGTCCCACCCCAACGTTCTTGTACTTAAAAAGACTCTCCCCGCTTGCTGCTCGCCTCAGCCAGACGTGGCTTATGTAGTGGTCGGCATTCCTACGTGCTCCGACTGATCCCCACAGGAGATTATGTGAGGGGTCTTGGAAACTGTCGTGACGCTTTGGTGACGAAGGTCACCGGGGTGACTATGGAAGGATTCCGTGGTAGTCTCTGACTCCCTCCAACTCAATCAATATCAAGAACATGTCGTGAGCATGGGGTTTGGTTAGGCTTGGTTGAGTTTTGTAAGAAAAGATAGTAGGTTGAGGGGCTTCATTGATTAGTAAACCTACGGTGCTGGTAAGGTCGGGACCGTGGTCGTCCGTCTCCGCTTTGCCGGCCGATAAGATCACTGAGATTGACCAGCCAGCTGGGTAGGTTTGGCTATTCCTTTCTATTGAAAAGGAGTCAGCTGTCTGCGCGAGTCACCTTCCTTAGGCTCCGAGTCACCTTCTTCTAAGCTCCGCTGGACGACACGGCATTCTCGTTCTATAGGCCGGCCGTACTTGTGATGGTTCCCCAGGATCCAATAAATCTACTTAGGTCTACGTTGCCGCGATATTGTTCTATGGAAGCGGGTGGGCTGCTTTTTAGTTTTAGAAGTTCGGCCCGGTTTTTCCTTTATTTTTAAAGGGGGACCTTTCTAACGCATATTCTGTCGTACCGGCATGGCCCCACTGATTTGTTTTCGATCGGAGCATCAAGCAGCGCAACCCGGTTCTACTTGACTAAGCCCCGTGCTCGCCCAAGGAGGGAGTTTGCTTTACCCAACTCCCCTTTTTGATAACAAGGCAAAAACCTCCGACCCGACATTCATGAGTTTCGAATGAAGAATGAAGAGTGCCCTGCCCCTCTTTTTTTTCCCTAAATCTTGGATTTGGAAGTTGGTAAAGACCCACCCCTTGTTTAAGTCAGAATGAGTCCCCGAGACATTGGCTTCCGCCAACAGTGAACTATTAAGGATCGCATCCCGCGCATATTCCACATTATAGCCAGCAACTGATTCAGCTTCCGCTTCTGGGAGATCAGACGGAGCTCGATTAGTTTCTGCTAGACAAGGAATAAAGAACATAACCAATACGGGGAACAAGGGAATACCGGACCATATCTGCTTTTGCGCCATGACAATCTCACTCGAATTACAGGGACCTACACATATTAGTACAGTATACCGGGGTCCCCGGCCAGAACCACACGTGCAAGTTTCCCTGCATGTGGCTCGTCCGTGCTTTTATCCGAGGCGCTGCCTGCGACTCTGCATGGGAGAAGAGGGCTGAACTGCAAACTTTCGTGTTCACAGCATTGCATTGTCTAAGGGAGTAGGGTGAGTAAGCAGCGCCTACCAAGCTAAGCTTTCGTCGAAAAGGCGTCACTGCTTCCTTTTCGGCGCCCGCCCTTTATTTAGATGTTGGGGCAAGGCAAGCCCAAGGAAAGTCTAGGTTGGCGCTCCATCTCGGCCGGCATCCTGCTCTCGAGAGGGTGTGGTCCTTGAGCGAACTAGTCATGTGCTGTGTTGCCCCAACGCAGGGGCATTCGGTGAGGAGCTACGGTCCGGTGGTTGACAAGCCACTGATCGGAGGCGACTGGACTGGTTTCATCAAATGATGCATGTGGGCTGAGCCATTCCCATCCCAAGTGGTGGCCCGATTCGGCCTGGCCTGGTCGGAAAGAGATTCTAAATCTCGAATATGCGCACCAAGAATAGATATCTATGTTAGCTAGCGGGGGCGGGCTTTCCCCTGGTAGTCCCGCAGCGTCCTCTGACAGTCCGTCTCGTCTCATCTTTCTTTGGCTATACTTGTAGCCAGCCATATTAGCTCCACATTCCACCCTTTTTTTATTTATGACGAAAAAGGCAGTCATCAGTCGCCCCCTTTCCTATTTTGCTTTGCTTGCTGCCTATTATGAGAATAGGTCCCGGTTCAAGCGGCCCGCCTTTCATCATCATCTATACCAGCTGCCACGCACGATCCCATAGGAACGATTTCATCGCCCTAAGAAGCAGAACGCGCCATCACCTACAGCCCTTTCCTCTGCCGGGGACTTTCACGAAATGAAAACGGGCGGCATCATCGTATGCTCGACATTAGTTGCCCTGGTGTATATCCCGGAGTACTCCTATGGCCGATCTGTCACCCATACATGAAGGCCTTGGCCCCGTCCCGTGTGGAGAATGCCCCCCTTACGGCACGGCTTAGTCTGTTATTTTTTTTTGTCAGAGTGGATTCGGACCGCCACTTCTCTGAAAGCATGGTTCTTGCCTCCCTCTCTCCCCCCTCCTTGGGGGTCGCCCATTCGTTGGGTGATCCCTTGCTCTCACGTTCGAGTGTTTGCTCGTCGTTTAGGCCGGTGAGTGACATTTTTGCTCATTGCAGTCACCTCCGGGGTTCTTCGCACCTGGGTAGTACCAGGACCCTTGTGCCCCGGACTGCACTGCCCGCCCTATGACCCAAAACTAAAAATGAGCCTTGCGACGAGACGTGGACATTCCTCATGCTGCGGTTCCCTCCGGTCCGTTCCCGGGTTGGGTTAGGGGAAGATCCGAGCGATTGCCTTCGCGGATCCAAACGTGCTCACAAGGCGCACAATAAGAATAAGACCAATAGAGACTTCATAAGGGACCATTTGAGCTGCAGATCGTAATGCTCCTAGAAAGGCATATTTCGAATATAGAGGACGTTCCCAACAATCCACGAGAATATCATACCCAACTATGAACCGTACGAGCACATCCTCTGTCACCCCCACCGCGCTTACGGCTCTATACCCCAACCCAACTTGCTCTGGCCCTGGGTCCTCCCGCATCTCTTCCTCGGTAAGCGGACCGTGGAAGCTGGGGGGTATCCGCTTGGGACTGATAGAAAACAGCATATCTTTTTTGTCCCTCCTGACCCCTAAAAAAAATATAGTTGAAGTCCGGTCGCGTCGGAGACATCTTTATCTGATTTTGAGGCTTCGTCGTCCGGCTCCTCAAAAATTCTGTTAGGATCGGCTGGCTCATCCGAAAAGAAAACAGAGACAAAACGGATTTGTTTCAATGACATATCTAATCAGACTGAAATTGATGTCGAAGACACGATCATTCACATCAATTTCAGCAGGCAGGAAGGGCGCGGAAGCTACCGTTTAACGAATGCAAGCAAGGTAGCTTGCTTACTCTCCATCTAGCGCGCGTTGGCGGCAAGGAAGGAGGCATTGGAAAGACTAGACCATACACATTAATTAGTACAAGAAAGAGGCATTCGGGAAGCGACTAGTCGCTTCTGGCGAAGCTTAACAAAGGCCGACTACTACATAGAGACAACTACCAGTCATGAGCGATAGTGAAGCCGTCAGAGGCAGAAGCTGTCGCTTGACGGACGAAGCCGAGCCGATACGATAGGCGGGCGAAGTGAGCGAGACCAAGACGGGCCAGACGTGGGGGGCCTACTATACGTATACGTGATTAGTAAGTGGTTCAAGACATCGAAGTGAACTATTGAACAGTGATCAGACAAGTACCAAGGAGCAAGAAAACGTATGCGCAGGCGCAAGGGATGAGCGCGAAATCCGTTGCTTGTTCTTTCGGTAGCCTTCTTTCATTTCCGAATTAGCTTGCGAGCAGTCCTTGCATTAGTATGAGTTCGTTGACCGCGTAAGGGCGATCCATCTTGATGACGAATTCCACGATAACGAGAAATAGAAATTAATCGTTCGATGTCTGCTCGTTCTCCCCTCTTCAATTCCCAATGAACAACATGATCTTGAGCTATCATTTGTTCAATTTGGTCGATCTGATACTTAGTTAACTCATTCATCTTGATGTTCCCACTGATACCTAATCGATAACGAAGCTGAATGGCTTTTTTCGGTCCAATTCCATCCATTTTTGTTGAGGCAATTCTGACTTGTTCATCGGGAAGTGATCTAGCTCCTGAGATATATGACATTCTTTATCCTTCTCTTTTCCTGGTCTTCTCGGCTGGAATCTACAATGGACTACAGGTCCTTATGATGAGTGAGTGGGGGTTGCTCAATTGACTACACTATTGGTGCACTCTATGCTATCTCCTTTATGAGTTTCTTCCTTTCTGAAAGTCACCACAGTGGAGAGTTACTATCGACTTTCTCCATGTGCCACTTCTATATGGGAATGTGCTAGTAAGGAAAGCCGACGTTGAAGAAAGACAAGAACTACCCACCCTATTGACTAGTAAGGAAGCAAGTCCCTATATAAGAGTTAAGCAATGACCGAAAGCAATTAACGTGCCAATAAGAGTTCCCCGACACGAACCATAAAATAGAAATACACTACTCCAGCAAATACAACTACGGAACTAGATAATCCTTTCTGAATGTTCTATAAACAATATCCTCTGGAAATGCAACTACTCTACCTACTCTATACGAGAATCTCCATTCCACTACGGAACTAAAAACTCACTATTTACACTTATACTTTAAAGTGTATTAGTCCCATGCCACTATTTCCTCCTACTCAAGCTATCACCTAGTCACGGAGTTTCACTACAGCCATTTACTCTCTGCAAGCAAGCGCACTAATAAACTGAGTAAGGTCAATGCACTACCCCATTTCTACTACAGCTAGCTATATATTATTTTATAAGGAAGCAATTTACATACACTAGATGCAACCAATGAACTACACTATCTGCTTCAACAAATATAAATATATACTATAACGTCACTCAATGAAATAGTGCCACTAGTAACTGATGTTATTAGAAATGGTGCAATATCTAGTTCAGCATTGGCTAGTCAAACTCCTGAACGTCCACCACTAGTCAACTATTTACACTACAATCGAGTGTTTTTTCCTAGAAGGCTAGTTACTTACTCTAATATCCATTAACTACAGGCCCAGCTACTATAGCTTGAACCTTACTAGACAGGAGTGGAGGACTTTCACGCTGTCAATTCAATAAATAGAGTCTAGTTGTCTGCTTATGCTCCATTCTATTTGAATGTTCTCATATCCCCGTCGTTGAAGGAATTAACGAGAAAAGGAAAAGAAGGCCGGAACATTGTCATATCTATAGCCGAGAAGAGAAGAATGATAGGAATTAGTGAAACCAGACGTGGCATCTTCTTTAATAAAAGGATGAGGATACTCAGGAGAGGATTACGATCCATACAGCGCCGATTAGACATACATATATGATAGATTTAGACAAGTTGAAAAGAAAAGCATTTAGATGTTCCAGGAAAAGATAGGATAAATGAAAACCCTTAACGACACATTTGTCCTGAATCCAATCCAACGTAACGTTGAAATCGGAATTCCTATCTCATCGTTTTGTTTCGTTTTCTTCTTCTCAAAAGCGCCTGATTTACGCCGCTGCCTTTACCCACATTGACCATTTTGGGGACGGTTACTAAACCACTTCAGAATCTTCATCATCACCGACTGGCAACGATTTGACCACAAGCAGCTTAGACATACCTTACTGCTCGAGGCAGGCTGCCCCTTTTTTGGCTTCTTCTTACTTTGCTCCTTCCTCCAGACTTTCTTTATTGAGACAAGTTGGATTTCTTGATAGATACATTTGGCCAATTCGGTTTACTCGACAGCCTGGATTTACATTTATTTACTACTCCTTGGGAGCAGACTGACGGACAATCTTCATATATCGATGCCACGGACACAGCTTCAGCGAAAGAGAACCACTCACCGCCCTTGTGACTGAACTAGATTGATATTTTGGAAATGTCTATGCCATACTTATTCTTCTACCCTTCGTGAACCGATGATCTTATGTTAATTTCAGTTTGGAGAAATATCATCTTTCCTGCTTACGAGCAAGGAGGATATATTCAGAACGTAAGCTCCATTGGGGCATTTTATCCCAGTGGTTATTCGTTCTTCCAAAGAGTTCCTACGATTTATACCGGCTCCTCATTCACTCGCCTATCAGCAGATGTGTCAATTTGCTATTGTCAGCAAAGTTCAAGACTCATCTAGAGGAGGTAAATCAATGGATACGGGTACGCCTGGTTGAAGCAGCCCCTACACTTCTATGGGTTGTTCCAGCCTCTGCTCAGTATTCCGCAATACTATCGCACAATCCTCTAGAATAGTCAGGCCATACTCTTCTAGATTGAACTTGGCCTCGCTCAAGCAATCCATGCTATGCATCACTACAGTTTGCTTCTCCATGCTGGCTTCCACCACAATGCCAAACTGCTCCCTCTGAAAAACCAAGCCCTTCTAAGCGGACAATGTATTATTTGAACTGTAAAAACCTATTCTTGCGGCACCTTCTACTTTTGGAAATGGGCAATCAGTCCTAGATTCAATAGCAGGGGGCAGCGGATGAAGTCTCTTTGCGGGCCCAGAGGGAGCAGCTAAAGCAACTGACATCGGTTAATCAATAGTAGTGATACCCACATCCCTGCCCCTATGCTTTATGCCAAGGAAGTGAGAGCACCTGGTTTGAATATGTAGGTTCGATAGGACCTGGAAGAGCAGATAGGTTTTAGTGAAAGATGGGCTTGTTTTCCAATAAGTTCTATTGCTTTGACACATTTAGTATATAACTGAATAGAAAACGGAATAAAAGCGGATAAGATAGCGTATTAGGCCGACAAGTAGGAAGCATAGCAAGTAGCAATATACAAGAAATAGGGAATGAGGGGGCGTGGAAGTCTTTAATATTGCGGTCTCTATCGTCACCTTGACGGCTGTTTGCGCCTTTCTGACCGAAATGGAAGAGCAGGTCTCATGCCTGGGAGATTTGTCCAATAGGGACATAACTAGTTGCGACAACAAGCAGCAAAACAAAGACCTTCCTCTCAGGGCTTTGTAGGAGGTATCTTCATTATCAATACTTCTCGACATCTCAGGGTAACCTGAAAATAGACATCCCTGTAGGAAGAGAACATCAAACTGATTGAATGAAAGAACCCCCACAAGTGAATCTTGATTCTTGAATTAGAAGATCAGCTAAGCCTTATTTGGTCACTTCAGGTACAAGCATTCATAGTCATTATGGGAAATTCTTTTCTAAAGGAGATGTGTATTAGTTCCTTTTCTATATGGAAAATGGAGGTCTAGCCACAAAAGGTCTTCCTCACTCAAGTAGAATTAGAGAAGTGCCTTCGATTGATTTAATATGATGGGTTGAAGGTTGGAACGAATGTATACCACTTGGAGTACCCTGGGTTTTCTTTATTGGAGCTGAGCTAACCATAGCCCAAAGTCGTATTTCTTTGGTTAAGAAGAAGATCCTAAAGGTTTCTCGATACCAGGGAGTACAGATCCATAATAGACATATCGAGATTATTGTGCGTCAAGTAACATCAAAAGTGTTGGTTTCAGAAGATGGAATGTATCATGTTTTTGGAACTAGAGAATTCATTGGATTACTACGAGCGGAAGGGGCAGGACGTGCTTATGACGAATCAATATTTTACAGGAATGTGGGACAAGAGCTTCTCTTAATACTCCAACCGAAGCAAGAAGTTTTCATCAAGAAAGGGCTCGAGAAAGCAGCTCTACACGGTCCGTATTGGTTGGTAGGCCTGAAAGAAAACGTTGTTGTATAAAGGATTAGTGGTATCCGATTGAAAAAAGTATGTGCATCCAAACAACTTGAATGGCGAAAACCTATTATAGTGAGAAATAAGATATATTATGTTATACCATAATAAAAGAAATGATTCTGATGTGAGATGAGACAATTTCTGATTCTGATGAAACAACCATCTTTTATGCAATTTCATGATTCTTAACTGAGAGTTCCCGTTCTTCCTTTAACTATCTTTCTTTTTTCACTAAAGGTTATGAATGTTTTAATAGATCGAGTCAGAATAAATCAAATCACTAATTCCAAAAAGTTTTTCAGGTTTGTGTCGTATATCAATTACCGGCAGAAGGTTCTATCGGAACAATTAGTTATTTCAAAGTAACTCGTAGATTTATTTTGGCAATAGGAGAATGAAAAAAAGATCTGGGATTGAAAGAAACAGATGGTTGAAGTCAGAGTTCATTTAGGTTATAGTGAAAAAAGAAGGAATCCTAGAATAACTCCTTACATCTTTACAGCAAAGGGCAAACACAAACGTAAAGGTATAAAGCCATCTCGCCCGCTCGTTATCAGAAGCTTGTGATTTACTTTTTCATGCAGCAAGTCAAGGAAAAAACATCTTAATGATACCTTCCCAGAAAGAGCTGCTCAGTAGCGTTAGCTGCAATAAGGGCTCGGTGTCATTCTTTTAATACAAAAGGGGTGGTATGTTATGGGTGGTCATTAGGCAAACAAAACTTCGTAAGTTAAGGTACTTAAAAGGCTAAGAAAAATAGGGCCAATTCCACTCTTCTCTTCGCAGCTGCAATCTTGAAGAAGAGAAAATTATCTACTTTGCAAACATACCTCGGTGGAATCAAATATATGTGAGGGTTACCTGATATTGTGCTCATCATTGATCAGCAAAAATAATATATAGCTCTTCAAGAATGTCTTATTTTAGCCATTCCAACTATGATACAACAAATGGTGATCCGGATCCCGCAGCTATTCTCATTCCAGCCAATGATAACGATAAAGTTTAAATTCGATGGATGGCATGAAAAGGAAATGGTTTGATTAATTAATAAATGGAACCATAGGCAAGCACCCACTCAACTAGATGCTAAACATTTCATTGCATTTTCTTGAACGAACTTTGAAAAGCCAAATTGTTAGTTCACTAGTATAATTATTCTTATAATTGAAACCACTTGATGATGAACGAGAAGTAGCTCGACCGTAAAGGAAAGGAAAGGAACCCTGGTGAACGGATTGAGCGAGCGCCAGCGGGGAAATCTCAAAGAGATATTTTTTATTTTATTTAGTTATTCTCTAATATTTCACCATAGAAAAGTTTCTATTTCACTGCCAATCTGTTGACAAAGCTCAACCAAGTAAAATATTTTTGATCCTGGAAGAAATAGTAGAAATTAGAAGAAAAAACTTGATGCTTGAAAGAACGGACTCATAGGGTCACTAGCCAACTTTCATAAAGAAAAGGCCTCACTGTATGGTTAGTGTTAAAAGCACTATTACACTTTATAATCAAGAAGCAAAGAGAAAATGAAGTATACAAGTTCACCATATCTTTTGATTAAAAGAAACAAGAAGCTCCGGTAGGACCTAGGGAACCTTGAAGTAACCCACTATTTTTTTGTAGTGAATATCGAATTCTAAATTTTTTGGTGTAATCAGGGTAAGCTTATGCCTCATCCTGGTTGGGAAGGTTATAGTAGCTTCAGTCATTGGAATTACTCTATTTCTATATATAGGCCTTATCCTTTTTGTTATTGCGTTATGGTAGAGGGAAAGAGAAAAGAAAGAAGAGAAATTGGGCCATGTTTCCCGAGAGAGACTGCCTTCTCTCAGGCCAGCAGTCTTATACTTATAGTCGACTGCTCTATGACGATCTGACCTCTTTCCTGGGCTCTGCTCGCTCGTCTACGCTCCGACCAATTCAGTCAAAATCGAAAAAACGATGTTTCCTTGAAAAAGTCTAAGAAATAGTAGTAGTAGTCAAAAAGTGCACTTTTCGATTTATAGGGATCCCTATCTTTATCTCTATCCACAGAGATACCTATCTATATAGAGAGAGATTTATCAATAAATTGATCTAGACTATCCTCTATCCGGATAGATATGTCCCTATGAGCGACTAGGCCGATCTTTTTTTATATGTTTTGGCCACGTCCGTTTCCGCTCCGAAGAGGAAGGTTTGGATCTTTCAATCTTATGTCGTGAGGGATGTGACCTATGTTAGGTCCATAAGATACCACAGCTTTTAGTGTTCTATGATTCACCTCCGAATAATGAGTAGGTAGTTCGATCCTTTTGATTCTTATCTTCCTAGTAAACGGGGATCCGGAGCAATAGGTCGAATTTCTATATAAAGAAGACTTGTAAACAAAAGGACTTATTGCTCTTTTTCGGTTTTCCGCTTCCCCTATTGTTCTTATCAATTCCTCTTCCTCCTTCCTTCTTTTCAATAAGAAGAAGTATTTGAAATGAAACAAATTCCTCTTCATTCTGTTGTGCTCAGCGAAGGAACTGCCTAAGCATACTTTTGCGGATCCAAACTTCTTTGTTCTTTCTAAGTCTTCTTCTTGCATATAAGAACGCAACTCTTGCAAAAACCAGGATTTGAGTAGTAAGCGGCATACCCTCTGAGTTGTGAGTAAGCGGAACCATTCTGTTTTTGTTTTTCTCCAGATTCTGACCGGTAGTAATTTGCCTATGATTTTTCCAACTGATATGTCGATATAGAAAGATCTCCTTATTTCTTCACCGCGGGTTCTCGCGTCATTTTCTTGAAAAGATATTAGATCACCGTGGGAAACTTTCAAATGAGTAATGGTTACCAGTCCATTATTCAAACAAACCCTTCGATGACTTATCGGCTGCCTTGCTTGAGGAAGAGTGTCACAAAAATGGAGACGAACCGGAATCACGTCCGATCTTGTTTCTTGATTGAGTAAAAAAGGGATATATGAAGTTCGTTCTCTTCCTCTGTGCATCTCCCTTATGGGTAAATCCCCATAATAAAGGGACAACTTTCGTGTAGTTTGTGATTTGATGTTACTGTTTAGATTTTCTCTCTGAGAAAGATTTCTTTTAATGGATCTCCTCTTGTTCCTCAATCTTCGGAGAATGCGGCGTTGGATTAGAGAAAGTTCTCTGTTCCGAACATTTCCTGGAAGTAGACGACACGTTTTAAATCTTAATGCAGGCATGGCATATTTCGTTGAATCAGTCTTTTTCGCCACATCGCGTATAAAGGGAATCGAACCCAACTCTTCCACTCGCCGCCAATGCGGAAGGATGCCGCCGAAAAGAAAGGAACGCTCGCCAGAATGAAATACTTCAATTAGGATGAGCTACTACATATCGTTCTGAAAGGGGCCTGTGAAACTGAAGCAGTTCCTGCAACCATCAACGAAGTCAAGACATTACCTATAGCAAGAAAGACTACCGATAAAGAAGAGCCGAAGCCCTACCTTGTTCCTGCCATCCCTTTCCATTCCAACTTCATTTTTATCTATCTCACCTTTCATAAGCCCATTCAATGAGTTTTCGGGACATGGGTCAAAGCGATTTGTAGACCAATAGCAAAAGCAGCAACGATTCGATGCTCGAAAGCGGATGGCTTCCTTACGAAAAGAGTAAGAGCGCATTAATGGAAAAAAGAGGAAATCACGATCCCGGTAGAGGGAGGAGTCGGGGGACATTATGTGGAAGTTGGGTCACATCGTGGATGTACATAATAGGAGATTGATCTCTTACTCTTTCACCCCGAAAACCTTCTCCCCAGCTCAAGATCACTTTCTTCTTTTTCTGGAAATAAGTAGATCCTTTCACTTTCATGACAACTGACTTTAAACCCATCTTTCTGGCGGATCGCCCGACATGTTCCGCAGTTGCTTCAGCAGCATATCGAGAAAGACGAGACCGCCCTTTTATTTACCCCAAACAACCTGCGGAGGCCCCAGTCTTTTTATTCCCCCTAGCATCTGTCACGGTCACAAAGGTCTTATTTTTCATCAGTAAGACATGGATAAAATCTCTCTTCTTTTTCCGTTCACATTGTTTATATTCCTCCGAGATGCTCTGTACGAAGTTCTTGAATTTGAAACTGCCTGCACCCGCAAGCCCAGGCCTATCAGTCTCGGCCGTTGTTTTTTCCTGGGGCATCCTATGTGAATAGTGTTGACGAATCAATTGATTTTTGTAGGCATCATCCCTCTTTCCTATGTCCTTCCCCCCTTTACCTTCTCTTTCTATTCTATAAAAAGGCGAACATCTAATCTAGGCCCGGTCGCCTTTCTATGAAGGCGAGCAGCCCAGCCCCCTTGTTGAAATTTTGATATTAAGGAAGCCGTATTTCGCAATAGCAGCTCCGAGAAGCTGGGCTTAGGGTGCGCCTCCTGCGGTCGTTTCAGTGACTCAATTGGCTGGCTTCCCCCAGCTCAGACTGATGCCGCCACCTCTCCCAGGACCGGAATGATTATCCCTGCCCGATGGGTCTACATTCATCCCTGAATGTCGTCGGGTACTCTTCACTTCCCCGCCATTCTTGTAACCGTCACCTGTAATCCGCGCAGGTGTGTCCGCACCCCCTGGAGTGGACGAGAAAGAAAGGATTTTATCCCGCCCCCCTGGTTCCAGACCCAGGAGTTCACTTTCCCGTATGAGCATTCGGTACATATATAAGTCAGTGGAAGAGTCAAAGGGTCACCACTACTGAGGATCCCCCCCTTATCTTAGAAGGGTCGTCTGAGGGTTCGCCGCGGTTCATTGCTGTGCTTACACACTAGGCTACCCTTCCCCGAAAGCTCCGCGGGACCACCTATCACTAGTCTTCGGCCGGAGGGGTTTATTGCACAAAAAGGCCGGGACGCAGGCTCCCGCAGAGGAAAGCCCAACGAATGTCAGATGCAAAGCCCCGCACCTCATTAAGATCATATTGGCATACTCTCCCAAAAAAAAAAGAGCAGACCCCATTGAAGACGGGAGTGAGGTACAACAAGGCCATTTCCGTCCACCTTCTCACGGAGCTGTACGTGGACGTTACCGCTCATACAGCTTCCAGCCAGCAAGCAGTTAGCTTTCCTCTAAAAGTCATGGAAGTGTGGATAAATCGACATCAAACTCTAGTCGACAGAAGGTTTTTTTTGGTCTGCCAAACCAAATTCTTTTCTTATTAAAGCCTTCTCGAAAGAAAAGGCCCCTATGAATACTAGTCCACTTGTAATACGTAATTCTTGGCTTGGGTCCCTACTTCTCAAGAAAAGAAAAGTCAACTATCGCTTTCCCTGCTTTCAGGAACTTCCAACTAGTCACTTCTCGCTTTTGATCTCTTCCGTTTCCCAAGTCCGCTAACCCGCTTTGCTTTCCTGTTTCCTTTTACGAAACCTTCATCACTACTTCTCCTTCACTGAAACATGCTTAAAATGAGTTTAAACTCACGTTTAAACAATCAAATGTACAATCTATCTTCTTATCCCGGCATCTTACTTACTATTTTGAAAACGACTACTCTTTCCTTGCTGGTTCTGAATCACAAGCAAGCCTAATAAGAGTTCTTTCTGCTCCTCTTTCTACTAAAGACTTTGCATTGCTTTGTAGTCAAAAGCCGTACCTATATGCTCCATTTCCCTTTCTTGGGCATAGAGAAAGCAATACATTATATTTTATTTCTTTTCCATACATGACTTTAGCCATTTGGCTTGGTTTTCTGCTTCGTGCTTATGCATTATCATCCTAGAAGATGGTTTGTGCTAGTATTGTGCAAGTGCCTTTCTCTTTTGTAGATGGAGTGGAACTACACAACTCTCCTATATCCTCTTTTCCGCGATCAAGAAGTTGACGGTATGTAGGCTCATCTACCCAATGATTGTTAACCGTCTACTCCAGTAGTTGTTCGGTTCTTAGTCGATAAGTCTGTCTTCTGTCTATTCTTCTTCGAACTTTCTGTCAAATCAAGCAATTCCAATTTAAAATTCCAAATCCCACCCCCAAGCGGCGATGATCCGTACATCGAACGCCTGTTTTGAGAAGAGGGCATTGCTAGGATGGTTTGATCGAGGGTCACGACCTGAACTATCTTTCGTTTTGTTATTCAATAGGCAAGGGAATAAAACTAGAATTGAAATGTCAATAAAATCCCGAAATAAGCATATCATGATCATAGGACGGGAAGGTTATGCATAATATCAAAGTAAAGTCAAAGTTTACCAAGAGGTAAGCCGGAATCCTTTAGGTTCGCTACGATAGTTGTTACTCACTGGGTGGGTCAACTAGTCATGGTATAGTTGTTTACATGGTAGCAGGTTGGTTCGACAGAGCAGAGAAAGAGATTCTGGGTCATCCCCATGAGCTGATACTGCTATTGTTTGGATCGCCTTCAGGGCAGCTAACTAAGGATTATCGGGATGAATTCCATTCCAATTGTGGGTTGAGAAGGATGGCAAGCTGGTTACTCAAATTGGAGATACCCTGCTCTAGGAATGAAAGGGTGAATCACCCCGGAACGAGGTAAAGGGCTAGATTGAGAAAAGTAGTATACTTAGTTAGGGTCGGTTTGAGTAAAATAAGTGAGTGGGACTCGCGAACTGGACAGTAAAGTGACAATAGGGTGGTCACTCGTAATACTATTGTTAGGGAAAGCCTAGTAAAGTGGTCAACTAATAAATATTGTCAATAAAGAAAGGACTGGATCAGAGAAGTATGATGTAGTCCCCTTCCCTGGGTATCACGAACGGGGCATCACAACCATCATTCGAGGAATGTTTCCATTCCGATACTGGCATCCGGAGTCCTCCCTACTGATCCTTCGGAGCCGGGGTGCAAAGGAAGCAAGAGCACTGGGAGTACGAATATCCTTAGTCCGAGGAAGGGTGCTATATCGGTGGTGCAGTTCTTACACATCATTATATCCATATTGGAAATCAAATAATCACCTGGCCCACCCCGATTCTCGAGAATAGAAGAGCTGACTTGCATTCGAGGGTAGTGTTAAGCAACTTCCGGATATGATCGATAGGTTTCACCGTCAAGCAAAGCAAATAGGAGAAAGAAGAGAAGTAGCACCCGCTGGGCAGGATAAGTATCTATCAGTTGGCCATCGGAGCCTAGGCCGGCAGAGACTATCCATAGGTTAAGTTGGTTCTGGTTGGAGGATTAACCCTCTGATTGTGATGCTTGGCTTTTGGGCCTCGGAAAGGAATCAAACTAGGCAAGCAAGGAGGGGATAAAGGACCACGGAACGAGGTAAAGGGCAACCCCTTGACCGAGTGAAGGCGAGCCCGGATTCAAAGTAAGATGGATTGAAAAGACTCCTAAAACTGCCCCCGCTGGGGTAGATAAAAAACCTTTGTCCATGGCCTTACCTTGTAGGAAAGGATCGCTCGCTACTGGTAACCGTTAATTCGTAAAACGTATGTTTCGTAGGAAGCGGAATCCCGAGGAAGCTTTGACTCGGCTTATTTCATTGACAAGTGAGGGCATACCTCTCTACTCAAATAGATACTAACTAGAGTCTATAATATCTAGTAACTATCGTCTATTTCCTATTGGCTTAGCACTTAAAGTAGGGAAATCTCTCAGGGTTATCCCATGGATACTATTTGTATTTTGACTGTTGAGTACAGGGAATTCCATCCTAGAAACATACCATCTAACAATATAGTTTACTGTTCCATTCTGATATGAGAGTGAGAAAGAAGGGTTCCCCGATAAGGAAGGTTGACCCGATACCCATAACCTACAGAGAGCGAGTTCAGTATCCGCCTACAAAGAAGCAACTAAAATCCTGACTGACAAGGTTTGAGGGTATCTAATAGCAAAAATCTCCTTCTAACAAGACAGGGTATTCACTACTGTAAGGTACTGAGAGAACAGGTACTTAGATCACAGACTTTGACACTTCTTCCTCCGCCTACCTCCTTGTGAGCAGCCGCTTTTTCTTCTTTCCGTGGAGAAACCTAGTAACTTGGTTTTATTTTCCAACTCCTACTTTATTTGCCGCCTATTCGCTGGCACCAGTGACTTAACCAGTTAAAGCTTCTTTTTTTCATTTCCAGGATCGGCCTACTGAGGACGTAGCGAGATTAGGACTTTTGCCGGTATATGATCCTACTTTTTTTCTTAGAAAGCTAGGACCTTTTTAACATAAAAAAGTAAAGGTTAGAGGGTAGCCTACCTACATGGAATTGGAAGAGAAAATAGGTTTGAACCCCACTTCAAAAAGGGGCCGTCTACACCCCCACCTCCTTTGGGGATCCCTACTTACCCGAGCTTCCGGCTTTGGCGAATCGTGAATACATGTTAACCAGAAGAGTCCGACTTGCTAAAGACCTCCTAAGGCAGCTGCAAGAACAGAGGGAGGCTCATCTGCCCCCACAACAGGGATGGAAAGGTATCGATCGACCATGAACTTGTCGAATTTCTTTGACCACTGCCTCGGAGCCCATACAAGCTCTTCTTCAACAACCATATGTGACCTTCTTTTCCCCGAGTTTCGAACCCCTCGGGTTGCACCATGTAGATCTCCTCCTCCTCGTTGTTGCCGTGGAGAAAGACCGTATTCACGTCTAGTTGAAATAGATGCAAGTCCTCGGCCGCTACTATACCGAGAATCGTCCGGATGGTTTTGAGCTTGACTGCTTACCTGAAAGCATGCGGCACTCAACTCAGCTGAAGAATTCACTTCCACCCGGGTTCTTCGCGAGACATAGGGCACTTTGGCGGCTATCGGTGAAGAGTGTGCACCGTCCTTGGTCCTTCCCCATTTCCTTTTGATCGTATTACGCTGCAAAACATTTCGCTTTCTGCGCTCGCTCGTACGTGGTTTACACTCCTTGCCTTTCATCTGACTTTGCCATCGGGCAATTGTTTGTTTTCAACTGGATTGGATTCCGAACCAAGAAAGATAGGCAACTTTCACTTGAAAGAAAGGAGCTTCAGAACTATTGTATTCCACCGAATAAGAATAAGAGCAAGAAGGGGCTATCTTTGTGAAGGGACCGGCACCAGAAAGTAGATCATATGGCCTTTCTTTCGCCAAAAAAAATAAAGTAAAGCCCCGGCCCAAGAAATGCAGCAAAGCAAGTCGTCTTTGGTTTGGAAGAGAGGATGTGCTTTCCGCATTGAAGTTAAGGATTGAATGAATTAATTGTCCGAAACCCTACTTGTGAATGAATGTCTCCTGTCCTTTGGCATCCCAGTGAAGAAGTTGACTTACTTCCGAATGAAGCGAACTCTGAATAAGGTTTTCAGATCGACCAAAAAATATATTATTTATTGTAAGTGAACGGAGAAAAAATCCAAAGTCTTTTAAATAGGACGGACAGGCTGCTCCCTCTTGAGGTTGCAGGATCTGTAGTGACATCTTCTCCTGATGTGCAATTGGAGGCACTTGTGCTAGTTGCTGCATCTTCACCGATATCATTTATATTTCCATCTTCCTGCACTTGGTTGACAAACCCTGAAACCATAACACAGATTTCAATCTGCTCTTGGAAATCCTCGAAACCCATTCCATATCCAATCTTTGGACTACCACCCATATCTCCTACTATCGACCCACCACTGGATAAGCGAAGAAGTACTGCGAGGAGTTTTCAATTCACTAGCCGAACAAAGATCCTTCAATGCAAAGGAACAAAAGGGTATGGGATTCTCATGTCAAAGCATTCATTGATAACTACTACTTCTTTGTTTCATGTGTTGCATCCAAAAATGGTTAATTAAGTAATAGCATTTATATTACCAATTTGCTTTCAACTCTTATTGAAAAAAGCTCCGACCTTGGCTGTTTAGCAGTACATCCATAACTCCGAGCTTGAAAGTTTAGCAGTACACCCATAAGTGAATCCGGAAGTAACGTAGTACAGGGCGTAGCTCAATCTTCTCTCGCTGGATCCCAACCTAAAAGTAGCTAAGAGTTTTCCGGGCCTAATCTAAAAGATAGCATAGAGTTGTCAGTTTAAGTAGCTCCCCTTTTCCCGAGTGCGGGAGTCAGAGCATCCATTTCATTCGTTTAGGTGGGGAAGAGGAAAAGCTAGACAAGCTTGCAATCGATCAGCTGCAAGTTCTTCGAACTTATAATAGCGGGAATCTGGTCATTGATCCAAAGCTCACAAAGAGATAACAAACCAAACAATTCATAGGAGTCCCCCACTAGTGCCGGTTTGACATCCACTCCAGCAGCGCACCAAGAGAATCAAGTCAGTGGTAGTTATATAAGTCATCTCCGACGAAACAATCATCCACTACTTCAATACTGGCTTTTCGCCCCAGGCCTCCCTCTTTGGGAGCAGTTCGTGTCGTAAGATGTCAGGTTGAGTCCGCCAACGAACGCAATCCCTAGAATCTGTTTTGATCTTATTATTTGCTTTCAATAAGAAGCGGGAGATAAGCCTTCATGACTGCAATTTCCAGCCGGGAAAGAAGATCAAGGCCACTGCTTTTGAGCCGGTACCCACCAAAAATCATATAGAGTGTAGTTTGTCAACTCAAACTTTCCTGGCTTCATTTCCCATTGTCATTTCTTTTTCCAAAAACTCATTTGCTAAGTAGAATAGTTAAAATTCATGCTCTGCTAGAGCAAACACACTTCTCGGGATTGATGTCGTCTCCGTCTACTTTTTCTCTTAACTCACTCAGAGAGAGAGGCCGCCAAGGATAAAAATTATTAAAGAGAGTACCAGACAAGAGGTAGTTGTGTGGTTCTATTATTCGTTCAGTGTATTATTCGGGAATTGGTTTGGAAAGCCTTGGTAGTAGTGCACTCAAATCGACATTGAGATTGGGACATAGCCGCCCAACGATTAGACCGACCGGGGGATTGGAAGATCTGGAACTTTCCTTTGGCCAACTACAAGCAGTTGATCAATTTCACCATTTCTTTCATTCCCTTTTCTTCTTTTCTTGAGTTTATTCACGAGTTGATGTCATTGCTTTATTTAATGGGTCTCAGAAGTTTTTTCAATAAGCTTATCTGAGATAGGCATTTCTTGAGACTAGGCTAGTGCATTGGTATAGAGAGTAACAGTAGGGTAAGTAAGACAGTAGTGGGAGTACTTAGGATTGGTATTTTTTCTTGGGAATTCAGTAAAGTTTGTTGTAGCACTTTTCAACGAATGGATGTCCTCTTTTCTTCTTGTACGGCCCTGGGAGAGGTCTTTTTTTGTAACTAGGTCAGCTACTCAACTCATATAGCCGTGTTTTTTCCTCTATTTCAACTCCCCTTGTACCGAGCTCCCAAAGCTTTCCTTCTGTTTTTCCGCGGGCGGGTCTGACTCTTCGATACAACCTATGATTTGTGAAGCTTTCCGCTCTAAGGCATTTTGAAGATATGATTGCGAGAGCTTTCTTTCGGCTAACCCTATCTATCTCCTTACCCTGTAAGAAAAGCAAGGCGCCCTCCAGTCTCGTTCGCTGGGTGGTCAGAGTACAGCTTCGCCTTCTCCTCGGGCGGCAACTTGAAAAACTCCATTCCAATCCCCAACACTTTCCTCAGCATCTCCTCTGTTATCCCCTTACGATCTATGCACATTAGAAAAAAAAGTTGGAAAAAAAGCATGTTATCTCTCATTTTTCGTCGGTAAGATACTTGTACATAACAGACTAGCAGTACCATAAGCAGCAGGCTTTTGGACACAGTATTTTGAGTAAAATAGGGTAATACCCCATACCAGCATGAAGCCATTTACACAAAGCCCATAATTTGGTATCATGCCGGTACCAGAGTCATACATAAAGGTCTGTCTTCTCCTTCTGCTCGAAAGAGTCTAATGCTACATCCTTTCACTCATGTAGATTGTCCAGCATTTCATTTGACAAAACTCCTTCTGATCTGAGGACGACGAAGTTTATGAAGCTGCCAAGCAAGATATTGATGGAATCTCGACAACGGGTTCTTATGTATGATGTGTCCATTAGGTCTCAAATTATCAACACGGAGTGTACACAGAGTTATGTACGAGATAGTAGTCCTTCCACACAGCCGTCAGTTAATACCATCAATGATTCTGATGAGAGTTTCCTAGGTAGGAAGGATTCTGACTTTCACAGCCATCATTTGAATTGGGTTTGAGGAAGGTGAACAGGGGTGGTCGGGTCATCTTTATTTACGCCATGCGTACCAGTTGACTAGGATAGAGACAAAAGATGTACAAATATGTCCTAAAAGTGAGTCAATGGCATGCCACATGGTGGGAAGTGTATGTAAACACCGTAGGGAGACAAAAGCAAGCAGAGAAGGCGCCAGTGGCGCATGACATATTTTTACAAGTGTATAAAGTCTAGAAGAGGGCGGGGGAACATACTCTCACGTTCTCCGAGTGGGTACTGCACCGAGTAAAAAGGGTACTGGTCGACACGGGTAGCCCATTTCTTGCATAAAGAAGTTCTCGAACGAGACGATAAAATCTTGTCCCAGGTTCGAACTTCTCTCATAAGCTTTACCGGTTAAACCTTATAAGCTTTGGGTACCATCTTCCAGTTCAGTTTTGGAAGTCTCCGAATGTGGCCATAGCGACCGTCAATGGTGGTGGACGCCGGCCTATCATGCAATATTAGGACGAGGAAGGCTGAATGCAATCGAAGCTGTAGTTTCCACCTCTCACTTGATGATGAAGTTTCCCACGGGTTTAAAAAGGACAGCAACAGGTAGCGAGGGATTGTTACCTAGTTGCGTTAAAGGGAAAAGGGGCCATGTGGTTATCGAATAAACCATCACCCTTATCATAGAGATAGCCACGAAGAGGTCTGACTTTATATCCAAATATATCAGCATATTGAAGTTTCTCTGAATAGTAAACTCCGATAAACCGGGGAAAATAAGCAATCCAGTCTTTTTTATGATCGATATGGAAGGAATGGCTTATTCATTGTTTCAGGACAGTCCACATATGCCTCGAGAAAGCCATACAGTTCCTCTCCCTGTAAATTACCATCCCATTTAGCTGCACCTATCGGCATTGGGGATGATTTCATTATAAACGGATACAGAGAGCGAACGTCATAATAGAAAAAATTCTCACAGCTTATACACATCCGCATGACCTCCATAGTCTCCCCTACGAAGAAACTCATCAGCAGTCCTATGAGGAATTGCTATAGGTGTACTCATCTCATCATAATAATCCTTCCTAAAGATGGTTAGCGCTAGAGAAGACAAGGTCATCATCCTTGTAGTAATATAAAGCTCGTAAAGACTCCAATAGATATTTTGATCAGCATAATACCACCCAATATGTCTTGCTTCTCTACCAATTCCCTCTTCCTAGACGCGAAATTATCCATAACTACAGACGTATGATCTACTTCACCTTTACTGCCGAGCTCTGGGCAGAGACTTTGACCTAAAGAACTTAAAGAATCTGGGAGTAGCTTCAATGAATCACGAAACACCATCCTCCTGAGTAGTCCCTTTGGCGACTAAACGCGCTTTGTACCGCTCAATCGTACCGTCGGACTTGCGTTTGGTTTTGTAAACCCACAACCTACCAATTATATTGTAGTTAGGACTAGGTGGTACCAGTACCCAAGTGCCATTATTTGCAAGAGCTGAAATCTCTGAAGCCATAGCAGAGCGCCACTGTGGATGTTTAACAGCCCCTGAATAACATGTTGGTTTAGTCTCTTGATTGGAAGGAGGCAATGGATGCAGGGTAGATGAGTAGGCAATGAAATCAGGGAATTTCTGAGGTTTCATAGTGCGATCTGTGGTTCGAGTGGTCATAGAGTGTGTCGGTTGTTGAGAGTGTTAAGGACATGGGGAAGGAGGAGGTGGACGAGAGGAATTAAGAGGAGAAGCAGAGACTGAGGAGATGACTGGAAGAGTTGTATGAGAAGATGTTGAAGTGGAGTAAGTAGTGGGTGTAGTTTAAGGCACAGATTGAAAAGGAAATGTAGATTCGTCGCAGAGAACATGCCGACTGATGTAAATGGTATTGTTGGCCAGATTGAGACATTTGCTTCCTTTCTTAGTATCACAATATCCCACTCACTCGCTTTGGTTAGTTATAGTCAATCCATACCGCCTTCCTAAGGTTAGATCAGATGGTTCTGAATAAAGAGGAGGCTCGGGAGAGTAACTCGTGTCGTTCAGTTGGATTCCTGGTCGGCTTTGTCCAAACAAATCACTCCTTACAGAGGCGAGGGGAAAGAAGGCAGAGCGATAGGGATAGGCAGAGCAAGAGCTCTTAAAGTCTACCCGGGCTAGCTTCTTCATTCTTCGATCAGGGGCGGGCTTCTTCCCTTATTATATACGATGACATAGATAGAGCCTCCTTCTTTGATCCAGAAACACTCTTATTCGACGAGGCGTAGAGCGTTTGCGATAAGATTGAATTGAAACTCGAAGTGAGAGCATGCACTTCCAGCCATACGGAGAGAATTACCCGCCTACCTGGCTTATTGGAAGAACCGAGCTGCGTTCATCACACATCACAATCTCGATCTGAAACAGACACAACATGTTTCATTCCTTTCGTCTGGCGGCGAATCCTGGTTATTTCTATTCATTCAATGCACAGGAGTGTAAGGTCATACTTTTTGTCTTCTCTTGTTGAAGGATTGTTTCACTCATTTGGCTCATGATCCATTCACTTTACTAGCTGTTCTTGACGGGTTTCAACGTCCTCGAAGCTACAATCCCTACTTGAGCTCAGTAACCTAATAGGAATGGCTAACATTCTAGTAGTGCTCTACCCATGGAAATGCAAAGTCTCCGCCCTAGGCATACTAAAAGTTATCAACCAAATCGACCAAGTAGGCTTGGGAATCCTTATCATGGGCCCGCGCCTTCGCCATCTTCATCCTTCAAAGGGTTAGAAAAGTACAGAATAGCTCAGTCTTTCTCACGACGTGGACTTGAGCCGCAGTCTCACCACCAGTTATTAGATCATAGACCACCATAGTCTCCTGAGCCCGAAGCGGCTCATCTTGGCGATAGAAACAATCTCGTTAGTCCTTTGCAAATTCGCAAGGCAAGCATCCTCCGTCTTTCCTCTAATCAAAAAAAGAAAGAACTATGTCCAAAGCTGGTTCAGGATCTGCTACTTCATCTTACGACTATTATTGGGCATAGCTCAACACGTTATCCGCTAAGAAACGCTGACCTCATCGCGGTTGAAAGTAAAGCACGGAAAGTCGCAAACAAAGTAGTCTATCTCGCCAGTCGAATCCAGCCCAGGAACAACAACAGCCTTAAGCACAGCTTTTGGAGCTTGCTTCGAGCAACAAGAACGTCGGGAAATGAGTCAACTGCGGGAGCATCGAGAGCACGCTTTGTTCAATCTGATTACCTCACAACTACTTCCATACTTTGTTTATCCCTATTGGCCCGCTCTGGCTAACCCAAAACCCGCTCATAATAGCGGAAAGAGGGCCGCGCCCGGTTCCAAGGACAACAGATCCTATTTCTTCTTATACATCAATTATGCCAATTCGGGAGCTTCATCGTTTGTATCGTTCACTCCCAGTGCGACTATGAGTCTTCCTTTTCTAGCCGAAGAAAACTATCATAATGCTTCCGGTCGAGGAAAGGTTGAAACCATTTTAGAGCTAGGCGGGGTCTCTCAGATGCAGACTAACCCATTTCGACGTGAAGCATCGGCTTGTGATCCTAAATCTAGTGATTGATTATTGACTTGTCAAGGCAGTCTTCTCAAAGAGACATAGATGCGAATCCGCCGGAGATAAAGGAGTTAGGTGAGGCAACATCCCCTGTGCCCGGTACACCAGTAGAAGGAACTTCAAAAGCAATAAAAGTATGATCTCGTTGTCGCTTTCTCTTTGCTCTAAGTTTACTTACCCGAGGATGTTTGTTCATCTTCGCCAGAACGTGTTTCTATGGCCAGGTAATCTAAAGGTAGAGACCCAGAGATTGCTTCTGCGCCAACGTCGTCTTGGGATTCTGTCCCTAATGCATTAGATTCCACAGGTAAACCCGACTCAGGTGACCTACTTTCTCAGATGAGAGATTCGGCGGAGTAGTAGGAAGTCCCTGTGGAGAACTAGAAGACAAAACGAATATAGCGGACCAAGCAATGAATGACCTAGCCTAGGTAGTCCTATGTTTGACCAATGCTGCCTTGTATGTCTTGATCCAAGATTTCTCAGCTTAAAACTGAAGAATCTACTCACAATTTTAATGTAGAACTGAAGAAGCACAATTTCCTTTAATGACGAGGACCGAAGAGAAGCGAGCATCATAATAGCTTGATAAAAAGCTATTTAGTCTAAGAGGACCTTAGCAGCCGCTTCGCCCCTATATCCTTCCCTAAAACGCTCGCTGTTCCTTGAAAGGAAAGAGGAATCTGTGTACTCAGCAGCATTCTAGTAGCAAAAAAACTTTTTTTTTTTCAAATCAAATCAAAGTAAAGTTTCGTGAGCTCTGAGCGATGTTTGAAAAGATAATCCAAGTAAAATCAAAGTAGAAAAATCATAAAAAAATAAGATGAAATATTGCCACCCATTGTAGGTGTAGTAGGTGCTGGTCCCCGCACATCAGAGTGCACAAGATAAAAAGGAACCTTTTTAGTCTAAAAACATTTTAGGAAAGGAAGAGCATGTTGTTTTCCAAGCAAGTTGACAAGGCATAGAAAAAAAAATGGGTAGTTCTATTCATTTAAGGTCTAAATTGATTAGAAAGAAGGGTACAGAAGCCAAGGGCTGATGGCTAGTCTGAAGACATTGACCATCTGGAGCGAAGGACAATTGGCGAAGTTAGTGAGAGAAAGCTTGAAAGATAGGATTTTCTCGTGTGGATTAGTTGAAAAACGTAGAATAGAGATTTCAGAAGTCAAGTCCTTTGAGAGCAACTCATGTTCAGCCTTGTCGGAATAAGCGCAGCTAGCCCTTCTGTTCAAATTACTCTTCCTAAACCTGAACACCTGTTCATACCGATACATACAAGGCTATCCGTTCGTGTCTATCTCTTCCAACCATAAACCTATCCGGATACCTGCCTACAAAACCTGGACTTGATGAGGTTTGACTGATCTATTCGCAACTATTCCATTGGTTCTTTCTTTTCTTAACCTTGGATTGGTTGAGAGCTTAGTGGGAGGGCGCGTCGCTGGGAAAAGAAGATATAGTCAGTTGTAACTTATTCTGGTAACATTTCTGGGAAATCTAGAGAGAGCTATTCTAGATAGAGGGCTCCGGGGCACGAGTTGTAAAGAACTAGTTCTGGTAGTTCAGCTCACCCGAGGCAACTAAACTAAATAGGTCTAGCTGGGGTCTCTATCTTCGGGTTCAGGACGCATAGACGGAGCGAGTCTGCTTCGGTAGCGTGGGATGGCATAAGGAGATTGAGTCTCACTCTTTTTTGAAATAGAATTACGGAATCAATACGTTAGAACGTTTTCCGATAGAGCGGAAAGCAAAGTAACCTATTTTAGGATCAGATCAAATCTGGAACAAGAAGCAAGCTTCCTTGGAGAAAGGTTTTTCTATGATAGGTATCTATTAATTGTCAAAGAATTCAGATTAGATGATTGATGTCTGTTTAAATTCTTTCTTTGATTTGCAAAAGTAGTAAGTCTACTCTTCTTCCCCCTCTCCTCAGATGTCTACAACAGGAATTGACAGACCGCACTCAGAGACCATTTGGAAAGAATAGCAGCACTCCCCAAACTCTATAGGTTGCGTTAGCTATACGAGCGAATTGGCTGTTTCGAGCACGTAGCAATGCGAGATAGAAGATTGAGCTTGCATGCAATAGCTATAGGTTAGTGAAAGTAGGCACGAGTGGAGGGCACTAGTAGCCTTATCACGTCAGGTAGCTTGCTATCCGAACAACTACGATATACGCCGCTTCGCTACAACTACGCCTATCGGCTTACGGCCAAGACCACTTTCAGATAGAGAGTCATGGGCTTCTATCAAGTACTGGAGGCAAGCTCGTCAACTAGTACATAGCCATAGCATAGCTATGATGAGTCCAAGGTTTACGCATCCAATTTGCGCCTGCATATTTTCTCAATCAGCTTCCGAACAAGACGACCCAGCGCAACACTACGCCCTATTGCAAGCGTTGTCAACAATATATTAGGAAAGTGAGGCAAGCAAGCTCACGTAACTACATTCACATATCTTACGCAACCTTACGTAAGTTAACAAAGCGAAAGCAACTCTACTTATCTATCTACTTCACACATGAGTTGTTCTGTTAGGAATCGAATATCTGGGCTTGCAATAGATCAGTTCTAGGCATTACATTAGTTGCATCATTAAGAAAAAAGGAGCATCAGAGGTTTTTTCTTTCCGAGTTGCGTGCTACTTCTTCCGATGAAAAGTAACGAATTGATCGATTTGCGGTAACAGCAAGGATCGGTATATGGTAGTCCTCTGGTAGGAAGAGGTTGCTTGCAAGGCTAGACTAAGCACACAAGCAGGAGCCTTTCTTTCTCATTGGCAACGAAGACCGGCTATCAAGGGGCCCTCGTCAAGGACGACTTCCTGAAAGCAAGAAAAGGAACAAGTCAAAGCAGAAAGAAAGCCCACGGAAAGGAGCGGGTACGGGAGCTTGACCAGGAGCAAGATAACGATAAGTGGATTTGCCTGGGGTGGGCTCACCTACGACCACTCTTCGATTATTGAAGTTCAGAATTTCTCCGTTCCTTTAGTCGGGTGGGCTCACTTTTTTGCCTTTTCCTCCCACGATTTAAGGATTGGCTCAAGCAACCTATCTTACTTACTAATAATAATAAAGGGGCAGGTTTTAGTCTTAAAGTTGAAGTCTGTCTTTTTCAATGGATAAGAAGCTCGACGAAGAGCTTCCCTTGCCTTTAGGCTTACGGAAAAAGGCGAATCCAAGGGCTCTTTACTATGATATAATATCATAGGGACGGACACTTCCTTTAAGAAAGCCGTACTCTCATCAGCTTTCAAGTAGATAAAGAAGTTAAGGCTAGTGACATCAGCTATCGGCTATTGGCCTTTGTGAAAGCTTCTCTTCAATATGTTTTATCCTTTTCCAAGCCTTCTTCGTCAATGATTATGGGTCGTTCCTGTCCTGTAGTTCAAGACACTATTCTAAGGCCAGTTGCCTATACAGGATCTAAAGTTTCTAGTACAGTCAGCTTTGGTTATCGCTACACCCTCTCTAGACAAACGATTTGATTCAAGCCACTCTACTACTGGTACAGTAGCACCCTGCCTTAATAATCGCATAGGCACCCGGGAACCTTACTCAGTAAAGAAGGAGACTCCCTAAACAAGACTGCTAGCTGGTATGGAGGGACTAGCTTTGCTTGCTTCCTAGTCAAATATGCCCTATCCGTCTTACTTTAATATGAATGGTATATAGAATAATAAATATGAATGGTATATATAATAAAGAAAAAAATAAACTTCCTGCAGATTGCTCAAACCACGTAACCTAATCAATGCGCCTATTCTCCTAAATCAAGACAAAAGGGATTCCACGGCTCAAAGGACTTTTAAGCCCAAAAGGGACCTCGCTCGATCATAAAAGAAAAGTCCATTTTCAATCAACTGATGAATGCCGTCAATCCACTTTCAATCAATCGACGACTGCTCTTCTTCTATTCTGAATGTCTTAAATAAGGTGTACCATTCAGAAAAAGTAAGGTTACAGGGCGCTCTGAGGAGGAGATTTGTAAAAAGGATTTCCAATTAATTAGTAGGACCTTATTAAATAACTTAGCTCGAAGGTCCAAAGTCAGATGCTTAACCCATGCCATCCCTTTCAACCTTAGAAAGTGTTATCCTAGAATCTATCATTCTCCAAAATTCCCTAAAGGCCCCCCGGGCTTGACAAGTTCAGCAAAACCGTAGAGAAAGCGGGCTACACCTAGCTTAGCCTATCCAATATCCGATTCAAAAAGAGCTTGGATTGCTGCCTTTTCTATCTCTGTATAAAGTCAGTCAGTCCCAGTGTTGGGCAGAGCCCATTGTCAAAAGATCGTTTTGCTAGGATGCTTGCTTGAATCTAGTTACTTCCAAAAAAAGGCATTTGGAACTCTATACGGTATGGCTACAAACCGAATGAAGAAGTCGTAATCAGGATTTGATCTATCTGGATCAGCACATTTTATTACAACTTCTTTAGGAGTATGACATAGGGGGAGCTAACGAACTTCTTCGTGAAGGTTAAAGGAATATGGGTATTTCTGGGTTTTCTATACAAAACTAGTTGTAGTATAGTTCCTAAGCCCGAGGCCTAGGCATAGTTTTGGCTCGTTGGGAAGGCGCGCAGCGAGGCGTAAATGTCTAAATAGGTAAGGTATCCTGGGGTGTATCACCGGTGCCCAAGTAACTAGTTGATAGTAGATGCCCTGCCAATCCCCATTCCTATTTTCCAAGAAGGTAAAAATCTACGAATAACCAACTTAGTATGTAGCAGTCTATTCTCTTCGCTTTCCGTATCATATAAAAGATCGTTATTCCCATTCTCCCGATGCAGACTTCGTAGTAACTATCTCGCTGGCAAGAAAGAAGGGCTACTATGATAAGGCCGCAGGTCGGCGGAAGGCAGGAGGAATGGGACTATTAAAACTGGAACTCTAGGGACTTAGCCTTAGACTGTTAGCTTGTTTGCCTTTACCCTAGAAATAACTTGCTATCCCAAAAGCTTGATAACTTCTTTGCTTATGCCCGTGGGTTGCTTTAGAATCCGAGGTCAACTCGACTGAAAGGAGAGGGAATAGATGAATACGGTAAGGGACTTGAATTCTATCCAATACGATAGATAAAAGCGAACAAATGGCAGTCATAGGTAGAACGCGTCTTTCTAGATTCGATTTATTTCTTTCCATCGCGAGAGATTCTCTCCAGCCACAGGTTCCCCAGTGGTACGTCCGGGGTCGGTTCAATCAGTGCGCTATCAGTCCAGTACCATTAGCTCTCCAAGGGTAGCAATCCATTCTTTCCGGGCAAGCCAGTTCAGTTCCTTTCTGGTAGCAAGAGATCCCATATCAGATTAAGTAAAGGGATTACCTAGCTAGCGCATATCGAAGAGTTGGAGACTTCCTGCCACTATAGAAAAAAGCCGTTGATGGATCAATTTCTGTAGGTGGGTCTCAACTCGGATCGAGACATTCGGATTTGCCGATGAAGAGTACTGCCTTGGAGGGGTAGGGGTTGTAGGGGAAGAACCAACCTTTTCGGGTTACGGGAAGTCCTATCGAGCGACTGGATTAAAGCAAGAAGAAAAAAGTCAAAACAGCAACCTACCGACCCAGCGCAGTGCCTATGAAGAATAGTGAATGTAGACCGGATAGGAATTAGGACTCTTTAGGCGGAGTGGCTTTCTTGGAAGCCAGTCTTCTTCGAAACTCGAAATTCGTTTTTTCAAAAGAAACAGGGCTATAGCCTTTAGAAGGCCAATTGACATTGACTTTTGATAGTTCCAGTTGCTTACGAAGAAGGGCAGACAGACTACGCCATTCCCATCCCTGCAGACAGACTTACTAAGCGTGGTAGTCGAGTGAACGGGCTATCAAAAAGCTCTCGTTTTGTTGCGAGCTCCTTTCTCGAGGCAAGATAGTATACCTAAAAAAGAATGGATTCGAAAACAAACCATTCATGAAACTCATGCAGGAGCATGCGGTGGTCACATTAATGGACATGCGCTAGCTAAGAGAACTTCTTAAGTTAGGGTACTATTGGCTGGCTTACTATGGGGAGATAGGGTCACCTTGACGGATGCCTCTCGTTGGCTTAAACTTCTCCAGTTGGCCACCATTGAAAAGCACCGAAAAAGAGACCGACGTCACACATTTCATCACCTTTTCCACCTGGTGGAAACCAAGCTTGCGCATAATAGCCTCGAGATAATTCCATTCAACCCGATTGTTTCAATTATTCATCTAGTTTCCGATGTTGTTGTTGATGATGTTTTAGTAGCTTCGGGTAGGTAGATGTAGACAGGTACCTTTGATGTTTGAACTTATTAGCGATTTAGCTTTTAGCAGAGCTTCCTTTTCTAAGTCTGATCTCTATGGAACGAACCAGCTTTTTAGTTAACTCAATAAATCGTATAAAAATAAAGCAATCTTTAGGTTCTGGCGGGCGGGGGACTTGAAATCCTCTTTAGCTTTGCGCGTTGGACTCTAAATCCTAACAGAGTGGTTCGATTCCACCTCAGAACGACCTTCACGAAAGTGAAAAATCTTCGTCCTACCAAAACCGGATCTTGAAAAGTGTTCAGTGCCCAACAAGCAACGGGTTGAGCGCACTAGCGCGAAAGCGTTAGCACGCGCATCCGTTTTCTTGCTCCATAAGAAGCACTAGTACTTTTCCACGGAAGGCGCGGGCGTTGAAGCAAGGAATATAAGCTCGGGTAGGGTTCCGAGGACCACTAGTCGTTTCATTCGTTCCTGCCGCACCGGATTGAGCTGTCCAAGAAGCTAGGTCTTTTTCGGGGAAATAAGTTGTTTCTGCTACTGAACCAACTAGTCAAACTAGGCATTCCACTAATTGCTGCTGGATTGGCCGTAGGGCTTGCTTCTATTGGGCCTGGAGTTGGTCAAGGTACTGCTGCAGGACAAGCTGTAGAAGGTATTGCGAGACAGCCAGAAGCTGAAGGTAAAATACGAGGTACTTTATTGCTTAGTCTAGCTTTTATGGAAGCTTTAACAATTTATGGACTAGTTGTGGCACTAGCGCTTTTATTTGCAAACCCTTTTGTTAAATCCTAAAAAAGAAAATGAGCCCTTTAGATTAGATACTTTTTTCTTTTTTTAGTAAATTGGTATTTGCTTCTGCAATTCCAATTATATCAATACTTTACTCCTATTTATTACTCCTGGAATTATCTATTTATCGGGACAGACAATACCCCACCCCAGGAAGAGCTGATTTGCCTTTGACAACCCTCTGGAATGTGGCTCGCTCCTAGTTTTTCTTCCCCCGCCCGTTCTATCTAGGCTGGTGGCTATACCAGATTTCGTGTCTGATCGAACTTGAAACTAGCCCATTGAGCTTCTTGGATTCCAAACCAGAAAGAAGGATCGCACACAAGAAAATAGAGTTGGAATGGAAAGCTAGGTATATTTATTCGATCAATTTCGATGATGATGGAGAAGATTCTTATTTTGGTACTGATTTTGATGGATGTTCCGCTACCCCAACCTCGGAAACAACATCTCCCACGACACACGACCGCAACGAGTTCACTCTTCGGAAAGCCCCTACTACCGGAATAAGATCCATTCGAGAAACTTCACTGTTTGACAGTTTGTGTTCGAATTGAACACTCCCCTTTAGATGGAGTCCCTTAGAAACTTCCTCCTTACGGACTACACCTTCGCTCAAAGCTTCTTTAAGGGCTCGCGCCTCGCACGTACTCACCTTTCTTTATCAGCTACCTTGCCTTTGCTCCACCTCTATTTACTACGGACTAGGTTCCGTTCCAACGCATAAAATGAAAAGCAAGCAGGTGAACGCTGTTTAGTTGAAAAAAGCATCCCCCATCATCCTCATTCGATCCTGCCGAAGAAAGAGTTGAATAAGCTAGGAAAGGGCCCCTAAGCTAGAGCTAGAAGGGCTAAGATACAAAGACAAAGTAGGTTTCAAGCTAAGAGTTCACTTTTCTCAAGCAGATAAGCCAGATAATAAAGCGGATAACCCTGTGCTATTCCATGCATACTTGAGCTACAGCCTTTTGAAACCCTTTTCACTTACTTTGACAAGCAAAGGCTACTTCGGACAATATAGACAAGATCAGACACCTTTTAGCTATGTTTCTTTAGAGGAAAGAACCAATAGTCGGGTCGGAGCCCTCCCGCCTTTAACTACTAGAGCTGTAGTTATACTACTCTACTAATCCCAAACCCCTAACTTAAGAGGAGGAATGGTTAACCCATACTTTTATTGAACTGATAGACTTGTATTTTATGTTGGAAAAGAGTTCCATCTCAGAAATTAAGGGAATGCAAAATATCATATTATGGTGATCGAGATCACCTGCTGGGAATCCAGGTTCCCCACTTTTCGAAAAACCTCTACTCGAGCAAGCAAAAATAGTAATTATTTACGATTCGAGGAATGAATCGGGTTAGCCACCCTATCAGACAGTATGTCGGGCGTGTAACCATTTAACAGTTCAAAACCCAACAAATCGGGTTCCTTAATTGACTTGATGCTTAGAGGAGTTGTTCCCGGTACTACTAGGTTATAGCTTAACCGACCCAGGAGACGACGTAAAGACTATAGAGATAAGAGGTAGAAGGAAATTACTATAGGGTACAGCCTTGGGTAGTCTTAGGGTTTTCCAAGATATGATATGATCGGGTTATTTATTCAAATTGGAAATAGCTAGACGAATACCTTTGCCTTAGCTCTAGCGCTAGGAATCGTAGGAATCAACCTCGTATTTCGCTAAATCCACATTTCATTGGCTGGGTTGCCCACTAGATACCGTTTACGGATAGAGGGAAAGGGCCGTCCCCTTCAACAAGGGTATAGCCATTAGAGAATTGAAAAAAGGATAGAAGCCATTGCTTTTCCTATTGGTATTTCAACTACTACCCATTTGATGCACAAGGATGCTATGGTGAAAGCTAATATCTACTCAGCTGTTCCCCGACTTAGGCTATATAATCCATCTTAGGTACAGTAACCTAGACTCGAACTCACTATACAGGAAACCGTTCAACGAAATGTGTGCTCAATTTATTAGAATACGCTTGTAAATCCTCTTCTAAATTCTTACTGTAATCAAAGCAAGGGATCCAGGTCTTCCCTCTTAGGCGGAGCCTTGAATAAGGTACAGTACCAAGGCTTCCCTTCTTCGCTAGTGTAGGTGCTACTACGTAGGACTGTGCTCTCAGCAGACATATTTCCACTTGCATTCTGACAAGGATATAAGAAGCCACCTTTTGTGCCTTCATTCCCATTGCATTACTTTATCTTACTCTGTCTTGTCCTTTGCTTCATGCAGCATATACGAGAAAGAATGTTGTTGCCAGCAGGTAATGAAAAGTCCGTCCACCTGCGCATCCCTATCTCTGTTCTTAATAGAGATTGAAGGGAATCAACATAGTGAAAGCTCGAAGTAAGAAGCTAGGCAGGTTGAAAGTAGCGAATAAGATTTGAAGTCGAGTTTCTTCTTGTCGTTTACCATGTATCAATAGTAGCGAGTTAGCTAGCTGATTGTAGTGCAGGAATAGAAATAAAAGCCAGAGTTAAGACTGGCACTTGAACGGGAGTTGTCGCTTCGCTCGTTTCGTGGTATTAATCTATGGTTTTTGCTTTCTCTTTATCAGGTATAAGATTAGGCTGTCTCGCCTATGAAGTTTTACCAGTGATTTTGAGATTTCAAAGCAGCACGATCCTAAAAGCACTCTTATTCCTCGGCAAAGGGAGAGCATAAAGAAGAGGCGAGAGGAGAGTCTAAAGAGCAGAGAGAGGATCGTATTTTGAGACTACACTGAAAGCCCGCCCAATTCTATCTATTCGCACCACTACTAAAGCGAGGACAAGCCTGGTGATTCTCTCAGTAAGTAAGGAAAGAAATCCGCAAGGGAAACTTGGAAATGAAATCCATACAAGTTGTTCGACTTCCTTGTGGACAACCAAAATAAAAAGACAAAGGTAGGAATTGCAATCAGTCCAACCGACAAAGCTTTCTAGTTAGGAAAGAATTTCACTCCTTCTTTATTTGGCTAGTGCCCAGGCTATAATATGTTACCAAGCTGTACGAAAAGGGGGAGCTTAGCTCGTTTTGACAACGAGGGTAAGCCCCAATAAATTCTATGAAATTCTCTTTGGAGATGCAACCTAGTCATTGAAAAGTACCCCGAACTACACTTATGTAAAAATGCCAATGCTCGTGCTGCCGATTCCTAAAAACGAGAGTACCTGCCCGGGTGGGAAAGTCTCATACAAAGGAAGGTTGCCGCTTTTTCACTACTTCATGGGTCAAGGAGAAGTTAGCAAAAGAAAAGGTGGGCATAGGTATAAAGCTGTAGGAGGATACTTTTCTCTGTCAGGTGATCCTTCCTAAAAATAAGTATCTTGCTGGTCCCTCCACTTCCACTGAAGAGTTGGAAAAATCTATGACAACAAAGAGGTATTTTGAATCACTCCTCCAAGGAGATGAACTCCTACCAATATGCGACCAAGTCAATAAATCCCAATTAGTTTCATTAACATGATAAAATCCGAGTGCTGGAATAAATCTGTCTTTTCAATTCGGTAATTCCCTTTCTTTCAGTTAATATGGCCGCAGCCTGGTGGGAGGATAAGAAGATATAGGTCTTATTGGTTGGCATGGCTTTCAGGCTAGATCTAGTATGAAGGTAAGAAGGCCAAGGCAAGACGAATCGAGCTAAAAAAGAGGCCTCCTTGTTCTCGTAATTAGGTAAGTCTGGCAACTTATTTGCTAGATTTGCATGTTTTTTTAGAAGTCACTAACTAGTCTTCACGAGCTTGTAAGGATCCCAAGCGTTGATCAATGTTCATGGAAAGGAATGAGGAAGAACCTTTCTTTTATACTCCTCTATGATGAACTATTAAGCATAGCTCCATGCTCTTCAAGTCATGTATCACTCCTTTTCTTCTCCCCGGCTAGCTCTCTTCCTCCAACGAGTTATCTTCCAAACCTGCTTTCTTTTCTATCCGATGTTTCTACACACTGATCAGGGTATCAGACCTGTCCCTGCGGGGCTACGGATTGCTTTTCCTACCAGGTTCCTAACCCACCCTATCCTTGATAGCCGGTCTTCGTTGCCAATGAGAAAGAAAGGCTCCTGCTTGTGTGCTTAGTCTAGCCTTGCAAGCAACCTCTTCCTACCAGAGGACTACCATATACCGATCCTTGCTGTTACCGCAAATCGATCAATTCGTTACTTTTCATCGGAAGAAGTAGCACGCAACTCGGAAAGAAAAAACCTCTGATGCTCCTTTTTTCTTAATGATGCAACTAATGTAATGCCTAGAACTGATCTATTGCAAGCCCAGATATTCGATTCCTAACAGAACAACTCATGTGTGAAGTAGATAGATAAGTAGAGTTGCTTTCGCTTTGTTAACTTACGTAAGGTTGCGTAAGATATGTGAATGTAGTTACGTGAGCTTGCTTGCCTCACTTTCCTAATATATTGTTGACAACGCTTGCAATAGGGCGTAGTGTTGCGCTGGGTCGTCTTGTTCGGAAGCTGATTGAGAAAATATGCAGGCGCAAATTGGATGCGTAAACCTTGGACTCATCATAGCTATGCTATGGCTATGTACTAGTTGACGAGCTTGCCTCCAGTACTTGATAGAAGCCCATGACTCTCTATCTGAAAGTGGTCTTGGCCGTAAGCCGATAGGCGTAGTTGTAGCGAAGCGGCGTATATCGTAGTTGTTCGGATAGCAAGCTACCTGACGTGATAAGGCTACTAGTGCCCTCCACTCGTGCCTACTTTCACTAACCTATAGCTATTGCATGCAAGCTCAATCTTCTATCTCGCATTGCTACGTGCTCGAAACAGCCAATTCGCTCGTATAGCTAACGCAACCTATAGAGTTTGGGGAGTGCTGCTATTCTTTCCAAATGGTCTCTGAGTGCGGTCTGTCAATTCCTGTTGTAGACATCTGAGGAGAGGGGGAAGAAGAGTAGACTTACTACTTTTGCAAATCAAAGAAAGAATTTAAACAGACATCAATCATCTAATCTGAATTCTTTGACAATTAATAGATACCTATCATAGAAAAACCTTTCTCCAAGGAAGCTTGCTTCTTGTTCCAGATTTGATCTGATCCTAAAATAGGTTACTTTGCTTTCCGCTCTATCGGAAAACGTTCTAACGTATTGATTCCGTAATTCTATTTCAAAAAAGAGTGAGACTCAATCTCCTTATGCCATCCCACGCTACCGAAGCAGACTCGCTCCGTCTATGCGTCCTGAACCCGAAGATAGAGACCCCAGCTAGACCTATTTAGTTTAGTTGCCTCGGGTGAGCTGAACTACCAGAACTAGTTCTTTACAACTCGTGCCCCGGAGCCCTCTATCTAGAATAGCTCTCTCTAGATTTCCCAGAAATGTTACCAGAATAAGTTACAACTGACTATATCTTCTTTTCCCAGCGACGCGCCCTCCCACTAAGCTCTCAACCAATCCAAGGTTAAGAAAAGAAAGAACCAATGGAATAGTTGCGAATAGATCAGTCAAACCTCATCAAGTCCAGGTTTTGTAGGCAGGTATCCGGATAGGTTTATGGTTGGAAGAGATAGACACGAACGGATAGCCTTGTATGTATCGGTATGAACAGGTGTTCAGGTTTAGGAAGAGTAATTTGAACAGAAGGGCTAGCTGCGCTTATTCCGACAAGGCTGAACATGAGTTGCTCTCAAAGGACTTGACTTCTGAAATCTCTATTCTACGTTTTTCAACTAATCCACACGAGAAAATCCTATCTTTCAAGCTTTCTCTCACTAACTTCGCCAATTGTCCTTCGCTCCAGATGGTCAATGTCTTCAGACTAGCCATCAGCCCTTGGCTTCTGTACCCTTCTTTCTAATCAATTTAGACCTTAAATGAATAGAACTACCCATTTTTTTTTCTATGCCTTGTCAACTTGCTTGGAAAACAACATGCTCTTCCTTTCCTAAAATGTTTTTAGACTAAAAAGGTTCCTTTTTATCTTGTGCACTCTGATGTGCGGGGACCAGCACCTACTACACCTACAATGGGTGGCAATATTTCATCTTATTTTTTTATGATTTTTCTACTTTGATTTTACTTGGATTATCTTTTCAAACATCGCTCAGAGCTCACGAAACTTTACTTTGATTTGATTTGAAAAAAAAAAAGTTTTTTTGCTACTAGAATGCTGCTGAGTACACAGATTCCTCTTTCCTTTCAAGGAACAGCGAGCGTTTTAGGGAAGGATATAGGGGCGAAGCGGCTGCTAAGGTCCTCTTAGACTAAATAGCTTTTTATCAAGCTATTATGATGCTCGCTTCTCTTCGGTCCTCGTCATTAAAGGAAATTGTGCTTCTTCAGTTCTACATTAAAATTGTGAGTAGATTCTTCAGTTTTAAGCTGAGAAATCTTGGATCAAGACATACAAGGCAGCATTGGTCAAACATAGGACTACCTAGGCTAGGTCATTCATTGCTTGGTCCGCTATATTCGTTTTGTCTTCTAGTTCTCCACAGGGACTTCCTACTACTCCGCCGAATCTCTCATCTGAGAAAGTAGGTCACCTGAGTCGGGTTTACCTGTGGAATCTAATGCATTAGGGACAGAATCCCAAGACGACGTTGGCGCAGAAGCAATCTCTGGGTCTCTACCTTTAGATTACCTGGCCATAGAAACACGTTCTGGCGAAGATGAACAAACATCCTCGGGTAAGTAAACTTAGAGCAAAGAGAAAGCGACAACGAGATCATACTTTTATTGCTTTTGAAGTTCCTTCTACTGGTGTACCGGGCACAGGGGATGTTGCCTCACCTAACTCCTTTATCTCCGGCGGATTCGCATCTATGTCTCTTTGAGAAGACTGCCTTGACAAGTCAATAATCAATCACTAGATTTAGGATCACAAGCCGATGCTTCACGTCGAAATGGGTTAGTCTGCATCTGAGAGACCCCGCCTAGCTCTAAAATGGTTTCAACCTTTCCTCGACCGGAAGCATTATGATAGTTTTCTTCGGCTAGAAAAGGAAGACTCATAGTCGCACTGGGAGTGAACGATACAAACGATGAAGCTCCCGAATTGGCATAATTGATGTATAAGAAGAAATAGGATCTGTTGTCCTTGGAACCGGGCGCGGCCCTCTTTCCGCTATTATGAGCGGGTTTTGGGTTAGCCAGAGCGGGCCAATAGGGATAAACAAAGTATGGAAGTAGTTGTGAGGTAATCAGATTGAACAAAGCGTGCTCTCGATGCTCCCGCAGTTGACTCATTTCCCGACGTTCTTGTTGCTCGAAGCAAGCTCCAAAAGCTGTGCTTAAGGCTGTTGTTGTTCCTGGGCTGGATTCGACTGGCGAGATAGACTACTTTGTTTGCGACTTTCCGTGCTTTACTTTCAACCGCGATGAGGTCAGCGTTTCTTAGCGGATAACGTGTTGAGCTATGCCCAATAATAGTCGTAAGATGAAGTAGCAGATCCTGAACCAGCTTTGGACATAGTTCTTTCTTTTTTTGATTAGAGGAAAGACGGAGGATGCTTGCCTTGCGAATTTGCAAAGGACTAACGAGATTGTTTCTATCGCCAAGATGAGCCGCTTCGGGCTCAGGAGACTATGGTGGTCTATGATCTAATAACTGGTGGTGAGACTGCGGCTCAAGTCCACGTCGTGAGAAAGACTGAGCTATTCTGTACTTTTCTAACCCTTTGAAGGATGAAGATGGCGAAGGCGCGGGCCCATGATAAGGATTCCCAAGCCTACTTGGTCGATTTGGTTGATAACTTTTAGTATGCCTAGGGCGGAGACTTTGCATTTCCATGGGTAGAGCACTACTAGAATGTTAGCCATTCCTATTAGGTTACTGAGCTCAAGTAGGGATTGTAGCTTCGAGGACGTTGAAACCCGTCAAGAACAGCTAGTAAAGTGAATGGATCATGAGCCAAATGAGTGAAACAATCCTTCAACAAGAGAAGACAAAAAGTATGACCTTACACTCCTGTGCATTGAATGAATAGAAATAACCAGGATTCGCCGCCAGACGAAAGGAATGAAACATGTTGTGTCTGTTTCAGATCGAGATTGTGATGTGTGATGAACGCAGCTCGGTTCTTCCAATAAGCCAGGTAGGCGGGTAATTCTCTCCGTATGGCTGGAAGTGCATGCTCTCACTTCGAGTTTCAATTCAATCTTATCGCAAACGCTCTACGCCTCGTCGAATAAGAGTGTTTCTGGATCATATCTATTCTTCTCGGGTACTCTTTCTTAATGAGAAAATCATAACTTGATCCGATCTTTATGTCGCACAGTGGTGTCCCAGGCTAGGGCTGCAGGTCCAGCATAAGAATCTAAACTAAAAAAGTATGTTTACGTGGTCCATAAATAATAGTGACAGAAATCCCTCCTACTGCGCCTCAACTTGGACTGGAGCTTTCGGGTCTCTAGGTATTGAATTAAAGAACGGGTTTAGCTTTGCTTTGGGGGGAGTCCTGGTGGGGAGATATGCTAGCAGGTAATGGCTCAGCTTCTACTTAAAAAGCGTTTTAAGCGGGTTTCCTTATTTATTTGCGGGTCTCTCGTACAAGATTCTATCAGTTACAGCGGATTCAAGGGATGGAGCCAGATCTACTATCCGCTTGCTGTCCCTAAGCTGATAATTGCCCGAGCCTATTTGTTTTTTTCCGGGGAGGGGCACATAGCGATAGATACTTTATAAACCTATCACTAAGAAGCGGGCTCACTGAAAACCAAACTGTTCGTATTTCTTTAAAACGCTGCTGCCCTAGCCGGGGGTCTGTCTATAGAAGAAGGGAATCCAGAGGAAGAAGCAGCTCCCCGAAGGAATCCTTCTAACTACCACCTATCTACCTCCCGCTTTTGTTCGGACAAGGCGAGTTTCCTAAGATTCACCCACCGCGGATACACTAAGCGTTCTTCCCGTTGGTAAATCTGATTCTTGCAAATCAACATCAGACTTAGAAGCTTCATGGGGTCTGGTCTCGCCATTTGGCAATTTAAGCCAAACAAAATACAGTACAGAGGTTATAACCAATACACAAGCAGGCGTGAACCAGTCAGAAATTAGAATGGAGAAGTAGACACAGAAGAGGAGGTTGTTGGGACAGTATCGATAGCCGCCTTTTCACTTATTGCTAGGAGTGATTGTGAGAGAATACATAACATAGGTGAAAGCCAAAAGGCATATATGACCCCCCAATGGAAGTGATTTGAAACTGACGTTTCTTTAGAATTCGATTAAGAATAAGAACATAGACCGGCTTCTAGAAAAAGAGACGTGCCCTCTTCTCTATCTGTAGATTCAGGAGCAACATGCTGGTTCCTTTTGTCATAATACCTAACGGCTGTGGGCAGAATGAATGAAAAAGCAGATGAAAGACACTATACATACCGATAGAATGATAAATTTAGAATAAAGCTAGGTGACGTCACGGCATTTGAGAACCAATTGCTTCTTTTGCTTTTCACCAACCTTCATGTACAATCTTATTTCGTATTGGAGTACAGCCTATCGTAGGCCCAGCAAAGGCAAGACGGAAAGCAAGCATTAAGTGAAGAAGCAAGGTCCAAACAAAGTAGTGAAAGATTGACATTGAAAAGCTTCTCCATGTCTATATCTGTCCGATGGACCAAGTTCAAAGGAAACGGCTTCTCTACTGCATCAAAAAACCAATCCAAGCCTGAAAAGGAGAGTTGCGGTTAACGATTCCTATAAATTGAGAAAGAAGCATGTTCTTCATGCCCAAAAGCGGATAAAGTAGATGGAACCTGTTCTCTAACCTTCTTTTTGTAGCAGATACTGCATAAAGTTTACCTGCCTTGTAAGGCTTTTGTAGGATTAATCAAATTTGCTTTTTCTCGTTCTATCTCAGAGTATCCATTCATTCGATCTTGCTATCCGCTCTCAATTGAATCCCTTCTCTGTTGTCGACAGGTGTGTCCGCATCAGGACCAGAATCACGGTCTAGTACCTCCGTACTCGAATACCTCCTACTTTATTAATTAGGAAGTGAAGTAGGGAACGGTTTCCTATTCAAAGTACAGTGCCTTTGGTACATTGGTGCATTGGGGATTTCCAGGTAGCAGGTCGGTTGAGTGAGGGCTCCATCCATAACAGATATAGCTAGCGCACAGGATCTCCCTTCTGCGAACAAAAGGACAAAAGAGCCGGGTCGGGCGTTGATTCGCCGTTGCTATCAGTCGGTCTACTCGTGCCTGCTGCTTACTTTCTCGATCGATGGAATCGGTGATTCGAAAAACCTAACATCCGTAAGGAGTCTCAATCGTAGCTCACTCGTTGCCTTACTCTCCCACAAGATCACACTAAATACAATAGGTGCGTGATCTACTAGATTCTTATATAATCAATTTCTCACCTTAGTTGATAGACAGGAACCACCATCCCATAACAAAAAAGGGGGGCGAAGGTTATTTTGTACCAATGAAGACGGATTTCTCTCTCGAGCTGCTCAAAGATCTTTAAGTGGCTTACGAGGTAGACTTGATCATGATCCATATCCAACCTTCTCCCATCTGCTTCTGCCTAAGTATTTGTTTTCATTTCTTTGATTGAACATTCCAAGCTTCCTTTCTATTATACCTAATGCCCATAGCTAGTTTTATTTTATATTTGTCTATTCTTTTTGAAAAAGCTTTATCCGCCCCGTGCGAGAGAGTTGAACAAATAGCATAGCCTCTGGGATGTTGGCCCTAGTGAAGGGGAGCTCTTCGCAGCTGTCAGTGGAAAGATGGAAATTGGTTCTAAAAGAGCCGAGCTAGGGATAAGAGATACGGTTGGTTGGCTGAATGGAAGGAATGCTATTCTAATGGGAACCGGGAAAAGAATGGTTCCCAATACAGGGCCCGAAGAAGAGAGACGAAAGAAAGTAGTGAAAGAAGAAATAAAGTACGCGGATAAAAGTGAAAAATCACATAGCTACTAAGTCAAAACGTCCAATGAGAATGGAGATCAAGAAGGACATGAAATCCATTAGCAGCTCTATCAGTTATTTCATTATTGGCATTCCTTAACCAATAGAAAAAGAAAGAGATCACAAGCGTTATCAGTCTCCAGACGCATCTATCTATAAAAAGGAGTAGGGCACCTGATATGAGATACATACTGGAGTCAAGGATTGAGACCACTAGTGAGAAGGCAAAGAAATCGTTTTTATGTATCGGAAGGGAAAGAAGGACCATCCATTGGCAAGCACTTAAGGACAATGGCTGGATTAATGAACTCCGACAACTGCTTTCCCTTGCAGCACGTTGCCAACTAAGCTCTCTTACGTACCAACTGAGCCACTTATTTACAACGGAAAGGTAAGTCCGTTAGGCACAACTGCAAATGGAGTTTATTACCTTAGCATTCCCAACTGTAAGGGATTACCTTAGGACAACTGGAAATGGGACGGGGGAGGCTTGAGCAACAAATCTTTCAGCTTCATATGCCGCCGATCCTTGACAGGCAAAAGAAAACCTCTATTCCGAGGCTAGCTTTCTTCCTTGTTTGGTGGGGCTCTCCGCCTTTACCTGCCCGTTCTTTCCTTGCCACCATTGTGGTGCCGGTCTCACCCCCTCTGCTGAGGAATCAAAGATCCTCTTCTTCCTGTGTACCTCTAGTGACTCGACTCGTGTCTTGGAGGTCCAAATGTTCCTATTTGCCTTTGCGTTTTTGCGCCTCTAGAAGCCTCATCGCTTTTTCACGGTCAAAGTTCAAGAAATAGGGTTTCTGATCAGCAGAAAGAATGAACTGTAGACCCGCTAAACAGCTGCACCAAGAAAAATGGCTCTTTCGGCACCCTCAAGAATAGCTTGTGCGTTGGCCCAAAGAAGCCCTGGGTAAAGCTCGATTAGTACATAAAAAAAGGACCC